ACATGCAAGGAACGATAATCAATCTCGTCGTTAATTGAATTTATATAATCTAAAATTCAAAATAGAAAATAAAGTAAGTAGATAAAGAAGGCACTTTTTATTCATTGGTGGGGGATAACCTTATGATAAGGAGAAAGAACTCGCGTTCGAGTACAGAAGTAAAAGTTTTAGCTCAACATATATGTATGTCTGTTTTCAAAGCACGAAGAGTAATTGATCAGATTCGCGGGCGTTCCTATGCGGACACACTTATGATACTGGAACTCATGCCTTATTGGGCATCTTATCCCATTTTGAAATTGGTTTATTCTGCAGCATCAAACGCTACTCATAACCTGGGCTTGAAGGAAGTGAATTTATTTATTAGTCAAGCTGAAGTCAATGGGGGTGCTATTGTGAAAAAGTTAAGACCTAGAGCTCGAGGACGGAGTTATCCGATAAAAAGATCCACTTGTCATATCAAAATTGTATTGAAGGATAGAAGAAAATCATTTATAAATTTATAATTATAAGTGCTTATATTACCTATAAATGGTATAAAAATATAAAATAAAAATATGGGACAAAAAATAAATCCACTTGGTTTCAGACTCGGTACAAACCAAAATCATCATTCCTTTTGGTTCGAACAACCAAAATATTTTTATGAGGGACTAAAGGAAGATGAAAAAATAAGGAATTGTATCAAGAAATATGTACAAAAAAATAAGAAAACATCTTTGGGTTTCGAAGGAATTGCACGTATAGGAATTAAAAAAAGAATCGATTTGACCCAAGTAATAATATATATTGGATTCCAAAATTTATTAATAGAGGGCCAAACGCGAGGAATGGAAGAATTACAGATGAATGTACAAAAGGAATTTCATTCTGTGAACCGAAGACTCAACATTGCTATTACAAAAGTTGAAAAACCTTATGGCCAACCTAATATTCTTGCGGAATATATAGCTTTACAATTAAAAAGTAGAGTTTCGTTTCGAAAGGCAATGAAAAAAGCTATTGAATTAACTGAACAAGCAGATACAAAAGGAATTCAAGTGCAAATCGCAGGGCGTATCGACGGAAAAGAAATTGCGCGTGTCGAATGGATCAGAGAAGGTAGGGTTCCCCTACAAACAATTCGCGCTAAAATTGATTATTGTTCCTATCCAATTCGAACTATCTATGGAGTATTAGGCATAAAAATTTGGATATTTGTAGACGAAGACTAATGGACCTTTATTTATCTTTCCATTTGGTTCAGTGATAGAAGACAAAATTACAAACTGTTTCATTCTTTTTCCATTAAATCAAAGAAAGATTAACAATTCTATAAGGTTGAATAAAAATTAGATTGATCATTTATATTTATATTTAGTATAATTAATTGCTATGCTTAGTGTGTGATTCGTTAGTTTTTTTATTTAGAGTTGCTAGTTGGGATTCAAAAAACAAAAAGAATTGACCGACCCCTACTATGTATTATGAACTTAGTAACTATATAAACTAATAACCAACTTATTGCTTCGTATTGTCGAGATTCCAAGAAACAGTCACTATATGACTGGATCGATCATATAGTTGTAGCAACTGAAAATTTTTCCATTTCCATTTATATTTATATAGAAAAATCTGATTCTCGGTTGTGAAACAAAAATGGAGGGATGTGGATAAATAGAAGATGATAGAAAGAGAGAACAAAAATATCAATGATATATGATTCCAATATGTATGGTCTATGAATCATCTCATAAAAGGCAGTGTGATAAAGCATCAATACTGATATAAATAAAATAATAAAGAGCCCAGGGTTAATAGAAACTGAGGAGATTGATCCGCACGGGAACAAATTTTTTTGGGGGCTCCATTGCAGAATTCAGGCCTAACCATTAATGGCGAAGCTATGGGAACGACAGAACCCGTGATTGTATAGGATTCTATTGAAAACGAATTCTAATGATTCATTGGGTGGGATGGCGGAACGAACCAAGAACAAATTGATTTATTCTAAATGGCCGCGGTGGATTAACCAGACGAATAAATAAAGAAAGAGTCAATATTCGCCCGCGAACCTTTATTTATTGGTATATTGGTATTGGATTAAATTAATATATGAAATTAAAAATTAATATATTTTGGTGTGATTGATAGGAGTAAAAATAATAATTATCTATAAATATACATAAAAAAAAGATATACGTTCGACTGTATATCTTGTATATACAGCTTACTATATAACAATAACAAATGAAATATCAAAAAATCCCATTACTCTATTACTAAGTGTATTATTTATTAGATACATGTGTATCTGGAATAGCATTGAATCATTTCATTCGCGAGGAGCTGGATGAGAAGAAACTCTCATGTCCGGTTCTGCAGTAGAGATGGAATTAAGAAACAACCATCAACTATAACCCCAAAAGAACCAGATTTCGTAAACAACATAGAGGAAGAATGAAGGGAGTATCTTGTCGAGGCAAACATATTTGCTTCGGCCGATATGCTCTTCAGGCACTTGAACCCGCTTGGATCACGGCTAGACAAATAGAAGCAGGACGGAGAGCAATGACACGATATGTGCGTCGTGGTGGAAAAATATGGGTACGCATATTTCCCGACAAACCTGTTACAGTCAGACCTACGGAAACACGTATGGGTTCGGGGAAGGGATCCCCTGAATATTGGGTATCTGTTGTTAAACCGGGTCGAATACTTTATGAAATGGGCGGAATCTCGGAAACCGTAGCCAGAGCAGCTATTGAAATAGCTGCGTGCAAGATGCCTATACAAACTCAATTCATTATTGCAGGATAGGGGTATAGAAGTAGACAAAAAGGTATTGAGGATGAAAAACGCAAGTTTATTTATTTCTGGACAGATAATATTTCTTTTTTTTTTTTCCTTCATTCTTTGTATTGAAATAACAGATTAAAATAAAAATGATATGATTCAACCTCAGACCCTTTTGAATGTAGCGGATAACAGCGGAGCTCGAAAATTGATGTGTATTCGAATCATAGGAGCTGGTAATCACCGATATGCTCATATTGGTGACGTTATTGTTGCTGTAATCAAAGAAGCAGTACCCAATATGCCTCTAGAAAGATCAGAAGTAATTAGGGCTGTAATTGTACGTACATGTAAAGAACTCAAACGTGACGACGGTATGATAATACGATATGATGACAATGCCGCAGTTGTTATTGATCAAAAAGGAAATCCAAAAGGAACTCGAGTTTTTGGTGCGATCGCTCAGGAATTGAGACAGTTTAATTTTACTAAAATAGTTTCATTAGCTCCCGAGGTATTATAAATACTAGTGGATTAGACTAGGATCTAGTAGGGTATCTGAAATAGATCAATTAATAGATTGTGTCTCACGCATATACTTTATAAACTTTATAAAAATGTGAATAATATATAAATGAAAATAAAAGAAAGAAAAAACATGTTGATTATATCAAAATTAGGAGGTAACAATAATTATAGTTCTTCATGGGTAAGGATACTATTGCCAATATAATAACTTCGATAAGAAATGCTGACATGGATAAAAAAGGAACGGTTCGAATAGCATCTACTAATATCGCCGAAAACATTGTGAAAATACTTCTACAAGAGGGTTTTATTGAAAACGTTCGGAAACATCAAGAAGGTCACAAATATTTCTTGGTTTCAACCCTGCGACATAGAAGGACTAGAAAAGGGACATATAGAACTATTTTCAAGCGTATCAGCCGACCCGGTCTACGAATCTATTCCAACTATCAACGAATTCCTAAGATTTTAGGCGGAATGGGGATTGTAATTCTTTCTACTTCTCGGGGTATAATGACAGATCGAGAAGCTCGACTAGAAAGAATTGGGGGAGAACTTTTGTGTTATATATGTTGATCCTCCCCCTCGGGTATCCTAATTTTATCTCTAACTTCCTTTCCATTTATTTGTGAAATAGAGAGGAAAAGTTAGTTATATAACCCTTCCTCTATTAGTTTATTAGTTGATACTTCAGGGGGGTTACCTGGAATGAAAGAACAAAAATTGATTCATGAAGGTTTAATTACTGAATCAACTCCAAACGGCATGTTCCAAGTCTGTTTAGATAATGAAGATCCAATTCTGGAGTATGTTTCAGGGAAGATCCGGCGACGGATACTACCAGGAGATAGAGTGAAAATCGAAGTAAGTCCTTATGATTCAACCAGAGGACGTATATATAATTTATAGACTTCGCAAGAAAGATTTGAACGATTAGGTGATGCTTTAAATATTCCTTTCATGGGGATACAATTCGACGTTACAAAACCAATAAATTTATTATTATTATTTTTTTTTTTCAAGGAGTAGATTCAGAATTAAGGTAAGGAATTCTAAATATGAAAATAAGGGCTTCTGTTCGTAAAATTTGTGAAAAATGTAGACTGATCCGCAGGCGTGGACGGATTATAGTTATTTGTTCCAATCCGAGACATAAACAAAGACAAGGGTAATCTTTCTAAAAAAGAACTTTATAAACTAAAGGAAGGATTTTTGTAAAAAAAAAAGAAAGGATCCGTTTTAGCATGAGATAGATATCTCCGTATATTTCTGTATATTTCTGACTCATATTTATGAGATAATAAAATATGACAAAACCCATACCAAGAATTGGTTCACGTAAAAATGGACGTAGAATACCAAAAGGAGTTATTCATGTTCAAGCGAGTTTCAACAATACCATTGTAACTGTTACAGATGTACGAGGTCGGGTGGTTTCTTGGGCCTCCGCGGGTTCTTGTCCTTCTAAATTAAAAGGCCCAAGAAAAGGAACACCTTATGCTGCTCAAGAAGCGGCTTATATGGCTATTCATACAGTAGTGGATCGGGGTATGCAACGAGCAGAAGTTATGGTAAAAGGCCCCGGTCTCGGAAGAGATGGAGCATTACGAGCCATTCGTAGAAGTGGTATACTATTAAGTTTCGTACGTGATGTAACACCTATGCCACATAATGGATGTCGACCTCCTAAAAAAAGACGTGTGTAGAAATAAGACTTAAACAGATTTCAAGAGAAAAAAATGATTTAATGATCTGATCAAATAATAATATTAGTATGGTTCGAGAAGAAGTAGTGGGATCCACTCGAACATTACAGTGGAAGTGTGTTGAATCAAGAGTAGACAGTAAGTGTCTTTATTATGGTCGTTTCATTCTGTCCCCGCTTATGAAAGGTCAAGCCGATACCATAGGTATTGCCATGCGAAGGGCTTTACTAGGAGAAATAGAAGGAACATGTATCACACGCGCAAAATCTGAGAAGGTACCACATGAATATTCTACGATAGCTGGTATTGAAGAATCAGTACATGAAATTTTAATAAATTTGAAAGAAATTGTATTAAGAAGTAATCTCTATGGAGTTAGAGATGCATCCATTTGTGTCAGGGGTCCTAGATGCGTAACCGCTCAGGATATCGTCGCGCCGCCTTCTGTGGAAATAGTTGACACAACACAGCATATAGCTAAATTGACGGAACCCATTGATTTGTGTATTGGATTACAAATCAAGAGAGATCGCGGATATCGTATGAAACCCACAAATAACTCTCAAGATGGAAGTTATCCTATAGATGCTGTATCCATGCCTGTTCGAAATACAAATCATAGTATTTATTCTTATAGGAATGGGGATAAAAAACAAGAGATACTTTTTCTAGAAATATGGACGAATGGAAGTTTAACTCCTAAGGAAGCACTTTATGAAGCTTCTCGTAATTTGATTGATTTATTTATTCCTTTTCTACAGGCGGAGGAGGAGTACATTCACTTCAAGGAAAATAAAAACAGGTTTACTCTACCCTCTTTTACCTTTCAAGATAGATTAACTAATCTAAAGAAAAACAATCAAAAAGCAATTCCATTGCAATGTATTTTTATTGACCAATCAGAATTGCCTTCCAGGACCTATAATTGTCTCAAAAGGTCCAATATACATACATTATTGGACCTTTTGAGCAACAGTCAAGAGGACCTTATGAGAATTGAATATTTTCGCATAGAAGATGTAAAACAGATATTGGACACCCTAAAGAAGCATTTCGCAATTGATTTACCTAAAAATAAGTTTTTATTTTAAATCCATTGTAATGTTATCTTTCTTTTTTATCTTTTTTAGATAAGAAAATTCGTTTTTAATCTTGAGCACGATCCACACTCGGAATGGAGTATAATAAAATTAATGTATCTAGGGAAGATTCACTTTGAAGCGACTATTCCCTAGATACTTATGTTGTGATATTTCACGGCGGAATCAATTTAAAAAAGACCTAAAGTTAGGGATTTATCAATAGGTAATGTTGCTCCAATACCTAACCAAAGAGCTACTGTGGTACCGATCAAAAAGACTGTTGTAGCTACTGGACGACGAAATGGATTTTGGAATTTATTGACATTCTCCAAAAAGGGTACTGTCAATAATCCAATTGGTACTGAAACCATTAAAAGAACACCCAATAACTTATTGGGTACTGTGCGGAGTATTTGAAATACGGGAAAGAAGTACCATTCAGGTAATATTTCCAAAGGCGTTGCAAATGGATCCGCCGGTTCACCAATCATTGAAGGTTCTAGAACCGCTAAACCTACGTTACATGCAATAGTACCTAGAATAACTACTGGAAAAATATATAAAAGATCATTTGGCCATGCGGGTTCTCCATAATAATTATGCCCCATGCCTTTAGCCAATTTAGCTCTTAATACAGGATCATTCAAGTCAGGTTTCTTTGTTATTGGGATAGGTGAATTCTTAGTTCTTATGGATCCATCCCCCGAAGGAATCGGACATGATAATTTTTCATCATCCGGCTCGAGCAAGAATCAAAGGAATGAAAGAAATAGATCATAGAAAATCTATATTTCATACATATCCACACATATATAATGAATCTATGTAAGAAAAGATTTCTCAGATTCAATTTTCCAAAGTTACAACTATTCATTGCAAAAAATTCCGTTCTTACAGGTAAATGCTCAATATCCAAGTAGGCTTACAAATTTGATCATGAGCAAGTGCTTTTTGGATTGTCTCGTGTCTTTTGATTGGTGTTTATCCCCGTAACATTTTTATTTTCTTACATACAAACAAAGTATTTACTTGTTACTAATAAAGTCTAGCCCCTTTTTTCCTTAGATCCCCTATTTCACTCCGATAGTCTCATAGATCTGGATCGATGCAGAGGAAATGAATGCATTTCCATACTATAAAATAAAAGAAATAAGTTAAGTGGAATAGATAGAACATTGGATCACGCCGCATCGCTTATTCGATATTCTACGGGATCTTACGGAGCCTATTCATGCATGATATGATTTGGGTATGATCATAGAAAAATTATCCTCAAGCGAACCGGCCTATCCCTGCTATGTATGGGGACTTACGTGGTGGTTGGATGCGGAAACACGTTTGATTGCGAATTCCAACGTGGCGGATCATATATCTGCATGGCCCAATCAATAGTTCAAGTCGCACACTCCCATAATCCATCGTCTCTTCGGAGAATCCACTTCAACTATTCGTATCAAGTAAGTATACAATACTTCAGAGTTGAAGAGAAGTATCCAAATAACATGTCTTATTTTTTCAATAATCCATATTTTTAGCAATAAAATACAAGAGTATTGTTCCTCACCGAAATTATATATGATCAATTACAAATATCTATGATCTGTCTTCTCTATAAAGGACCTGAAATACCTTGCTTACGTATCATTGGGAAATGCATTAACATAAATACGGAAGTAAGAAGAGGCAATACAAAAGTGTGTAAACTATAAAAACGGGTCAGAGTGGATTGGCCAACACTAGTACTTCCGCGTAATAACTCTACCAAAGGCGATCCTATTACAGGAATTGCTTCAGGTACTCCTGTCACGATTTTTACTGCCCAATAACCAATTTGGTCCCAAGGTAAGGAATACCCAGTTACACCAAAAGATGCAGTCAATACGCCCAGAATCACACCTGTAACCCAAGTTAATTCGCGGGGTTTTTTAAATCCACCTGTGAGATACACACGAAATACGTGCAGGATCATCATTAGAACCATCATACTTGCTGACCATCGATGAACTGATCGGATTAACCAACCAAAGTTGGCTTCGGTCATTATGTATTGAACAGAGGAAAAAGCCTCTGTAACGGTCGGACGATAGTAAAAAGTCATAGCAAAACCTGTAGCTACTTGTACTAAAAAACAAGTAAGTGTGATACCCCCGAGACAATAAAATATGTTGACATGAGGAGGAACATATTTACTAGTTATATCATCTGCAATCGCCTGAATCTCGAGACGTTCCTCGAACCAATCATATACTTTATTGAGATAGGTAACCCAAGGAAAGAGACTCCCCCTCTGAGAACCGTATATGAGAATTTCATCTCGTACGGCTCAAGCGGAAACACACAAATACGGGTTTTAACGGATATGTAATAGATAGAAAGTTCAAAACTTCTTAGCTACTTAATTCGATATTCGGATTTGCTCCGAAGATACGAAATAACAAAAATCCGGAATCTATTCTTTGTGATGATAATGCCAAAAATATCAAGTTGGCTCCTCTGTCCTTCTTTTCTTTATGTTAATTGTTACAGGCCTCTTGAATCTTCTATTCCCTATTTCTTTTTTATTTCTTATTTGTTTTTTTTTGTGCGTAATGTGGGTTGACTCTTGTTTTACTATTGTTTGATAGGAATTCTCTTGTTAAGACCCTATGAATCAATTGAAACCTCAGATTCATACTAGAACCACGGTGATTTAATAAAGCCCAAGCTAACGCAAAGGTTCTCTGAGTCAGAACCCTTTGATCATCACTTATTCAATAAATGGATGTAATGACTCCATAAAATCTAGAGAAATAGTTGTCCTTCGATCAAAATCAGTCTGAAGGAATAAAAATCGTTTGATTTAGAAAATACCTATTTAACAAAGTTTTTTTGAGTCCGGTCGCGAGGTCTGACTGAATAGTAGGTATGAATCATAGTTCAAATATTTCTTTTCTTGATCTATTCCATATATTTATATTCTGTGCTCCAGATATTAGAATAAATATCCGACGAGGTAGAATCATCTTGATAGAGATGACAGACCATTCTCTGTATTATCAATAGGATCAATTATAACAAGTCACACACTCATATTCCGGAAATACCGAAACAAAAAATTTCCACGATCGAACTACCAGAATGGGCTAGAAACCCGAGTCTTAAGTAATTTTTTGTTTGATTGAAAAACTAGAACTTTCTAGTTCCTATGAAGCTAACTCATTAAAATTCCATCCAGTAAAACGGAAGAATTATAAATTTCTAAAATAATAGATAGGAATATCGCAAATAGAGCCATTGCGACCCCCATAAGTGGGGTAGTTCCCCAGCCCGGAGCTACTTTACCATATTCCGAATTCAATGGTTTCAATAAACCCCCTACATTAGTAGATCTTGGACGAGATCTAGAACTACCCTCAACAGTTTGTGTAGCCATACCAAAAATCCTATTTAATCATTGCTTAAGATCTGTTGACTTTGTATACCATTTCGTTGTAGTTGTAAATAAATAAATAAACGATCTTATCGTAGATCCATTGTGATCTTGAAGTTATCTAGAAATGGAAACCGCAACCCTAGTCGCCATCTTCATATCTGGTTTACTTGTAAGCTTTACTGGGTACGCTTTATATACCGCTTTTGGGCAACCCTCTCAACAATTAAGAGATCCATTCGAAGAACACGGGGACTAGTTGAAGTAATGAGCCTCCCATACCCATATTGGGAGGCTCATTACTTCAATTGATATAATGAAAAATCATTTCATTTTTTTAGTTGGAACCTTAGGCGGTTCTCGAAAAAAGATAGCGAAAAAAATGATTCCTAAAGTCGAGACTAAGAGGAATGTATAAACCAATGCTTCCATAGATTCGATCGCGGTTTACAATTATAGCTTCCACACCTATTTATTTGGGATCATTAGAAAGAAAAAAAATAAAAGAAAAGATGGTGATTCAAGTCAAGATTTCTCTGATATCTATGTCAAATCAACAAAATAAAATAGAGACGAAAGATACCAGAGTAGTATTGTATCAGACTACTTGTCTTCTTGTAGTTGGATCTCCCAGTTTTTGGAATGCTCCAAATTCCACTTGAGCATCCAAATCTGGATCAATACCAGCAAAAACATCTCTGAACAAGGTTCTAGCGCCATGCCAAATGTGTCCGAAAAAGAAGAGTAAAGCAAACGTAGCATGCCCAAAAGTGAACCAACCCCTCGGACTACTACGAAAAACACCATCAGATTTCAAAGTAGCCCGGTCTAATTCAAAAATTTCACCTAATTGGGCACGTCTAGCATATTTTTTCACAGTAGCGGGATCACTATAACTGACTCCATTGAGTTCCCCACCATAGAACTCCACAGTTACACCTACTTGTTCGACACTATACTTCGATTCTGCCCTTCTAAAAGGAACATCGGCTCTCACAATCCCGTCTCCATCTACCAAAACTACCGGGAATGTTTCAAAAAAAGTAGGCATACGACGTACAAAAAGCTCGCGACCTTCTTTATCTCTAAAGATGGGATGTCCTAACCACCCAACAGCTATGCCATCCCCGCTGTCCATTGAGCCTGCTCTGAATAATCCCCCTTTTGCTGGATTATTACCAATGTAATCATAAAAAGCTAATTTTTCAGGAATTTTAGACCAAGCTTCTGATAAACTCAGATTCTCGGATAGTCCGGCGCCAACTCTTCGATATATTTCTTGCTGGAAGTATCCCTGATCCCACTGATAACGAGTGGGACCAAATAATTCGATTGGGGTAGTTGCTGAACCATACCACATAGTTCCAGCAACTACGAAAGCTGCAAAAAAAACAGCAGCGATACTACTGGAAAGTACAGTTTCAATATTGCCCATACGTAATCCTTTGTATAGCCGTTGAGGCGGACGGACACTAAGATGGAATAGGCCCGCTAATATGCCCAATGTACCCGCTGCAATATGATGAGAGGCTATTCCTCCCGGAACAAAAGGATCAAAACCTTCCGCACCCCACGCTGGATTTACAGATTGCACTTTTCCAGTTAGCCCATAAGGATCGGACACCCATATTCCAGGACCATACAAGCCTGTTACATGAAATGCGCCAAAGCCAAAGCAAGCCAACCCTGAGAGAAATAAATGAATTCCAAAGATCTTGGGCAAATCTAAAGAAGGTTTTCCCGTACGTTCATCAGAGAATATTGCTAGGTCCCAATAGACCCAATGCCAGATAGCTGCCAAGAAGCACAATCCGGAAAAGAAAATATGTGCCCCCGCCACACCTTCATAACTCCAAATACCCGGATTCGTTATAGTTCCTCCTGAAATACTCCAACCGCCCCATGAATTGGTTATTCCTAAGCGAGTCATGAAAGGTATAACGAACATACCTTGTCTCCACATTGGATCAAGAACGGGGTCAGAGGGATCAAAAACCGCTAATTCGTATAGAGCCATCGAACCGGCCCAACCAGAAACTAGAGCTGTATGCATTATATGGACAGAAATCAATCGACCGGGATCATTCAATACGACAGTATGAACACGATACCAAGGCAAACCCATGGAAATACCCCTTTTTCAAAAATAAATAGAAACTATGTAACTTTATCGCATTGGAAAAGACTATACTCTGTACCTAATCTTTTCAGTAGATTCTGTATGAGAAAGGGTTAATATTTATTCTGTTCCTATTGAAAATAAGGGAACATTTATGTTCGTAAGAACAAAGAGAAGCAGATTTATTCTATACCGGATAAGTACCAATACGCAATGGGGATTGAGCCCTTTTTGGGGAACGAATGTATAGATACTTGTTTATCATTCACACGATCGCCCCATTCGTTAAAATGGGTTCTTTATTCATTCTATCTTTTTCTATGAGCCTTACAATCTATGTTTAATATGTATAAAATACAATAAAAAGAAAAAAAAAATTATGAAGACAACAAACCCATTGTTACGTTTCCATATTAAAGTGAAGTATAGTACCTCATTTTTTTTCATTCATTTAATGCCCCTTGGTGTTCCAAAAGTGCCTTTTCGGAGTCCTGGAGAGGAAGATGCAGCTTGGGTTGACTTATAGTGCGACTTGTCAGACATATTGGGTCATATGGGATTTACCCGTTCTCTCTCCCGATCGAGATATCCTCTCTTTTGCCTAAGAAATATTGATTGAACCATCAATCATTCGGAGCGCGAAGTGCAATTAGATCAATTTATATTTGGGATCCATATTATCAATTAGAAGAATTTATGGTTGACTTGGACCGATAAAATAAAGTATCCAGGCTCCGTTCAGAAAATACCAAATTGGTAATATATGTACGATTACTACTTGTATCATAAACATTCTTATGTTTACTATAGGAATGATCTCAAACTGCCAATCAATGGAATAATGGTATGATGAATACATTGAATAGCTGAGAGAAAGCATGAAACGAATAAAAAAAAAAGAAGTCGTAGAAAAAAGAAGTGGTACTGAGATCATTTGCCCTATATGTGTAAATAGAATTCCGACAGATCTTTACCCGGAGTAGAACATGAACCTAAAAGAATTGAAAGGGCCCATTCAGGAACAAGAAAATTACATCGTGATTTGAATTTCGATGAAACAATACATCAATGGAGGTTAGTTCACTAAGTTCAGTCATTTTTTTTTTTTTTAAGGGAGGCCCCATGTTTTTTGAAAAATGGAAAAAGCCCTTCACCTTCATTAGAAAAACAAAAATCTGTTACAAAAAAAGAAATAAGACTTGAATCGACACATTGATTCTTTTTGTTTTCAAAATTTTTTTTTGAACCGTATGCATCCAAAGGTGCACGTACGGTTCCTAAGGGATAGAATTTTGTCCTAATCAACCGACTTCATCGAGAAAGATTACTTTTTTTAGGCCAAGAAGTTGAGAACGAGATATCGAATCAAATTGTTGGTCTCATGGTATATCTCAGTCTAGAAGATAATACTAGGGACCTTTTTTTGTTTATAAACTCTCCTGGTGGATTGGTAATGCCTGGAATAGCCATTTATGATACTATGCAATTTGTGATACCCGAGGTACATACAATATGCATTGGATTAGCTGCTTCAATGGGATCTTTCATTCTGGTTGGGGGAGAAATTACCAAACGTCTAGCATTCCCTCACGCTTGGCGCCAATGGTTTTTATTTGAAAAAAAAAAAAGACTATGCCTTCGCCATATCGAATATGAATAATAAGTAATAATAGCATGGCACTTTGAGTTCGATATGAACAAACCATTATTGTTTTTTCAGAACATGAGATTTTGTATCGAGATAGTAGTATGAAACAAAGGTTATTTCCGATTTTATCTTATGTGTCGGGAGAACATTTCAGCGTCACAAACCATTTTTATTCCACACTGGAAGCCTTTTTTATTATATTTATTTTATGAAAGAAAGAGTACGAAAATGAAAAAAAAAAAAAAGTATTTCCTTATTTAATCGTATCAGAAAGACACTTTGGGATTGCTAAATCACCGACGAAATAAATATATAGAAAGCAACAGAACCATCATAGTATTTTTTTACTCTTACGAAAAGAAGGACGGTAAATGGATTATTCCACGATCTAAATTGTATGTATTCCATTTCTTTCTTCGATGGAAGGGGGAGGGAATAGATAGGAGGAGTAAATTCCATTGCAGAGCCGTATGCAATGCACAAAAGATGCCCGTACGGTTGTTCAATTTTTTTCTTGTTATTTTTTTATCCCTTTAGCCCGCCCAATCTTGCGAGATAGAAGAACCATTAATGATGTTATATCAATTCATCAGGGTTATGATTCACCAACCTGCTAGTTCTTTTTATCGGTCACAAACAGGGGAATTTATCCTGGAAGTGGAAGAACTAATGAGACTTCGCGAAACCCTCACAAAGGTTTATGTACAAAGAACGGGCAACCCTTTGTGGGTTGTATCCGAAGACATGGAAAGGGATGTTTTTATGTCAGCAACAGAAGCCCAAGCTCATGGAATTGTTGATCTTGTAGGGATTTAAAATGAAAATACTGGGGATTTACGTGAAATCCCTAATGCCATTTCAAAACATAATTTTTATTTTCCGCGATTTGATATTGAGTCGAAATAATTCATAATCATCAATCATAAATCAGGTTAAGATCGATCTAAACCAACCCATTCTATATATATATATATATACAACATGCCAACTATTAAACAACTTATTAGAAACACAAGACAGCCAATAAGAAATGTCACAAAATCTCCCGCTCTTAGAGGATGTCCTCAGCGTCGAGGAACATGTACTAGGGTGTATGTGCGACTCGTTTAGATCATGAACTCGAACAGATGAGACAACTTTTTCAGTATCAATATCAAGGATTAGTACCAATGAATAGGATAGATAGAGTAGAATAAGGCCATTTACTATCTAAAACTAAAAACGAAAAATGAGGATCTATCATATACCCTGTTGTGTATTGTGTATGGAATTTATGGTTTCCATTGGTGTAAATCCAATCACCTCGATTTGAGATGAGAATAAATCCCCCATTGGTAGCAAATGGTTATCCATTAAGCGGGGGAAATAGTATTATAAAAACCAAAAAGGTTATGCTTCTATTCTTGAAAGAACGGACTAACAGGGTTAGCTACCTAGCCAACTTTCATAATTAAATGCCGTCACCGTATGGATAGCTCTTATTGTGAAAGGCCTATTACTGTATCATTGATGGGTAGAGCCAAAGAGTGTGAACTATACAAGTTAACAATACCATTTGATTAAATGAGAGAAGAGGCTCCGGTGCATAGAGAGGACCTCACCGTTTAAGAAGTAACCATAGAAACGATGGAACCCACTATTTTTTTTTATGTATTTAGTATAGTATCGGTAGAATTTCTTATTTACAGGTGAACTAAATGCCGGAAACGAATAAAAAATTGTGGTTGGGAAGGTCATAGTAGCAAAAGACATTGGAATTTATATTTTATATATAGGAATAATCCGTTTTGTTATTAATCGACCGGGGGAGGGGAAAAGAATGACTGAAAGAAGAGAAATCAATTAGTTATTCATTAAAGTTTAATTTGATTCAATGACCAGAGTTAGACGAGGATATACAGCTCGTAGGCGTCGAACAAAAATTAGTTTATTTGTATCAACTTTTAAAGGGGCTCATTCAAGACTTACTCGAACGATTACTCAACAGAAAATAAGAGCTTTGGCTTCTTCTCATCGAGATAGAGGCAGGCAAAAGATAAATTTTCGTCGTTTGTGGATTACTCGGATAAATGCAGTAACTCGTGAGAATAAGGTATTCCATAGTTATAGTCGATTAATACACCATCTGTACAAGAAGCAATTGCTTCTTAATCGTAAGATACTTGCGCAAATAGCTATATCAAATAAGAATTGCCTTTACACGATTTCCAATAAGATCATCAAATAAAGTCGATTTGAAAGTAAAGTAATATACAGGAATGATTGAAACAGAATTCCCCGGAGAATGAACTCCGGGAAAGATAGAAAAAAATGAAGATAAGTAGTAGGAATGAACAAACATATTTCAAAAAAAAATCTTTTTTCTTTCCCCATTTTTATTGTTTCTTATAACATAACAATCAAATATGAATTCTAGGCTTTTTCGAACAAAACATCAATCGGAACTCGAGTTCAGATTGGAGTTTTGATTCAATTGAGGAATATGACTATTTATTTCTGGTTCTAGGACCCGTAGTTCTAGGGATCGACTCGGCTCTCTCAAATTGTTTCTCATTATTAAGAAAAGGTAACAAAGATAAAATACGAGCTTGTTTTATAGCAATAGTAATTAATCGTTGTTGTTTCAAGGTCAATCTATTCACCCGTCTAGATAATATTTTTCCTTGTTCACTAATAAATCGACTAATTAAACTCATGTTTCTATAATCAATTCGATCCCCCGATCCAATTGGGGGCAAACGCCTACTAAAAGAGAGCTTAGACTTACGAAAAGGTTGCTTGGATTTATCCATGGTTTATTCCTTATTTCTAAAATTCTATTTTTTTATTCATTTCAGATCCGGCCGAAATAGGGTTTGTTTTATTTATATATTGTTTTATTTATATATTATATTATATATGATATATGTTAAATTATTTCTCTTTCTGCTCCTTGGAATTGGAATGAAAAGATCGAACACGCGTTTTGTTCGATCTATTTCTTTATTTCCCCATGAATCGTATGCTTATGACAATAGCGACAAAATTTTCTTAACTCTAATCGACTGGGTGTATTGTGTCGATTCTTTTGAGTAATATATCTAGAAATGCCCGGCAATTCTTTAGTGATACCATTTCGGACACAACTAGTACATTCCAAAATAACTCTGACTCTGACATCTTTACCCTTTGCCATGAACCTCCTTTAGATTTTGGATCGACTTAACTTAACCTTTATATTTTCGATCCGAATAGAAAAAAAATGAATAGAAGTTACTAACTATAAATTCAATTTCTAAAAATTTCGTTGTAATTTGTAATTAATATTAATAGAGTATATTATAGTAATATAATAATTAAGTAATACAATTTTTTTTTTAATTCTCAATTATTCCTATCCTAATACCAGTATTTTTTATTTTATTTAAGTATCTTCTTTCTATGCTATGATTTCGTGGAGCCTGCCCTAGACTGGATCTAGATTTCCATTTCTGTTCTCCCAAATTCGATCTCGGATCCGCCGGATTTTTGCCGAGTTCAATACATTTTTTTCTTTCCTATCTTAAAGAACTAAAAAAGAGGGGCGAAATAAATTTGAGTCACGTCACATAAAATTATATCTCTAATTTTCTTTATTTTTCGCATATCAATAACTAGACTAGAATGAAAAAAAGGGGAATGACAAGGCATCTGGGAATAAACGATTAATCTCTATCAATAGACCCGCTAAAGACCCAAACCAGAGAGTAGTTAGCACAGGTGCCGTGGAGAGATATGTTTTTATATCTCGCATTGAAAATCCTCCTCCTGTATTGTTTATTTTATTGTAATACATATACATATATTATATAATATATTATATTATATTATATGGTCAGATGCCGTAGTTCAAGATCATTTTTCTTTATTTTTACGCATAATTCCTAAAGGATATGTACAATGAACCTGTAGATAAGATTTTCTTGTCCCCAAAAAAGAAAAAGATGACCCCCTCTTCCTGAGCATTATTGATCAATATTCATTTTTTTTTTTTCTATGTTAGGTTTCAGATGTATATAATTGAATTGTTTTATAAAAAAAAAAGAAGAAATGGCAAGAAAATTGTATATAGATCGAGGATAAAATCACAATGTGGAAAACAAGAAAGGGATGTTTTACAATGACACTGTAAAACAATTTTGAAAAGGGATGTGGCGCAGCTTGGTAGCGCGTTTGTTTTGGGTACAAAATGTCACAGGTTCAAATCCTGTCATC